ACTCTATTCTTTTGTTTCTTAATGATGTTTGTGAACAATTGAATCTAGTGGTTGATTCATAGTCCCTGCCCTTCCCCCAAAATATTAACTGGAAGCAAGAAGAAAGAACGAATCAATCAATTTTATCTATAATCCAATATAATAATTATATTGATTTCTAGGGATGAGACATCCTGCAAATCATTTCTAGACTAAACTAATAGAACCTTAATCAAAACTACTCTAAAAATAAAATAAAAACTCTGATCATATATCTGATCATATAATAAATAAAGATTTGGATATTCGTAAAAATCAAATCTGCCTTTCAACCGGAACAGTCTTTTTTGTTTGAATAATTTCTCTAAGTTAGAAGTTTAACTTAATATTGAATAAGTGAAGATTATTGAATAAGTGAAGATATTGAATAAGTGAATAAATTCTATTTGCTCAATAACTTATTCACCCATAATCCTTTTTTTCCTTTGTTTGTCCACTACTTCTTATGAATCTAAACAAAGGAGTTCCGATAGACCCGGAAAAGAAGGAAAGGAATAGTAATCTTTGATGAACAGGAAAAAAATAATTATTATTTTGATACAAGACGACACAAGAAAAAGGAATTTTCACCCGTTTTCTTGTGTCGTCTTGCGTCGAATAGAAGATTAGGAAGACTAGTAATCCTTCCTAAAAGTATTTGTTCCTTTCATTTTTATCATCCTTGCCTTGTATTTTCTTCTTTTGTATTTGTTTGTATGCCTATTGTTTATTACTAGGAATACAAGTAATGAATTCCAGGCGTCCTGCAAAACAAAAAGAGTATAAACAAAGCAAGCAAAAGGATTTACAGAATTTTTTGATCATACATAATTGTATCGATGGACAAAAAATCGGCACTTTTTACCAAATGTTAAGGAATCTCTGGACCTAAAAATTCATTTCGTACAATTGAACTTTTTCAAACTGTTTCTTTTTAAGAACCAAAAAAACTTGTGCCAAAATAACAGATGCGAAGAAGAACAAAAGGCCTTGGACGCGTAATGGATCTTGAAGCACTATTTCTGCATCTCCCTGACCAAACCCTCCTACATTGGGATTGCTTGTTAATGGTTGATCAAGCTTAATGGATTCACCCTCTGAAACAAGAAGTTCTGGTCCTGGAGGTATAATATCAACCACTTGACGTCCATCCGATGCATCAACTATGGTTATTTCATATCCTCCCTTTTCTTTACGTACTATTTTGCTTACTATACCTGCTGATGTAGCATTATAGACTGTATTGTTACTCTTGCTACCATCAGGATAAATCTGACCCCTTCCTCTGTTCCCACCCACATATATGGGATATTTTAAGAAGTGAACGTCTTTCTTTGTAGCAGGGTCGGGGGAAAGAATGGGAAAGATGATTTCACTATATTTCTGACCCGGAACAGGACCTATCACAAGAATATTTTTTTTATTGGGACGATAACTCTGAAAAGACAGATTTCCTATCTTTTCTTTCAACTCAGGAGAAATACGATCGGGGGGGGCTAATTCGAATCCCTCGGGTAAAATAAGAACAGCACCCACATTCAAACCCCCTTTTTTACCATTAGCAAGAACTTGTTTCAGTTGCATATCATAAGGAATTTGAACAACTGCTTCAAATACAGTATCAGGAAGCACAGCTTGCGGAACTTCAATATCCACGGGCTTATTAGCTAAATGGCAATTAGCACATACAATTCGTCCAGTTGCTTCTCGTGGGTTTTCATAACCCTGCTGCGCAAAAATGGGATATGCATTTGAAATGGATGCTCGAGTTATTACATATATCATGATCGATACAGAAATGGATCGAGTCATCTGTTCCTTTACCCAAGAAAAAGTATTTCTATTTTGCATGTCCAATCATGGATCTCGGAATTTCTACAATAAATTAGATAGGGAACTAGTAAAGTTCCCTATGCACGAGTCTGTCATTGTACTGGAATAGTTGTACTGTAATATAGGACGAATACCTTGAACTGGTAGAAATAAAATATAAAGAATTAAGTAAGATTCAAAATGGTTTCTTTATAAAGGAAGAAAGATTCTGATTTATTTGATTGATATCAGGAGATCAAATGAGTTCTTCATTCATTCATTGAATGATAAATGACTACAAGCGAAGGAGATACACGATTTAAATAATGGAAAATCCAATATTTCACAATTGTATCTAGAATAACTGGAAAGGTGGAAACAAGACCAGATATAATTTGATCGTTATGAGCCAATCCAAAATCGTTGTAGAACGAACCAATTATTAGTTCCCAACCATGGGTCGAGTGAAATCCAATCCATAAATCAGTAACTAAAAGAATCGAAAAAGCTTTTATTGTGTCACTTAAGTTATAGAGGAATTCCTGAACCCAAGAATTAAGAATGACAAGTTCCTCATTACCCAAAATAAAATAACCACTTAGAATAGCGAAAGAGATTATATTTGTCGAGAAATGCAAAATGATATGGAGATGATATTCATTGTGTGTTTTGACCAATTGTATCGTTTCCTTGTGTATTCCTATACGAAGTTTTTGTATATGTGTCTCCGGGTACTCCTTTATCATTTCGTCCAACAGAAAGAGTTCTTCTAATTCTATGAATCTTTCTAGAACGTTTTTCTCTTGAATGATATTCAAGAGAGTTTTGGATTGCCCGGTATTCCACCAATTTGTAACCCAAAGTTCCAGACATTTATTAAATGGGAGAGAGACCCACCAGGGCAAAAATACTATAGATACAAGATATGGGAAAGAAGGCAATGCTTTCTTTTTTTTCATTTTTTATCTGTGAATTGAATCGTTAATGAACCTGCTTCATTCGTTGACTCTATATGATATTTCTCTGAAGCACGAGTTTATAACAAGGTATTGAACCTATGGGTCTATTCATTCCAATTTTTGTGTCAAAATTGAGTTTAGTTCTTGGATCTAGAAGGAATATAGAAAGTTCGCCCTTTTCGGATAAAAATGCAAAATCAATATTATTCCTAGATATCTCAATTGGGCAAATTCGAATGGGCAAATTCGAAGCAATTTCATCTTCATTTGTTCCTTTCTATGAATACTCGAAAACCCACTTAAAATAACGAATCGGATTTAGAAACGAAAACCCCCCTCAGTTAATTATTTCGAAATGTTTCACCGCCTAGCCACAACCAAGGAAAAAAGGTATCATCAAAATTTTGGGCCTAAAAAGATGAGATGAATTCCGTATTACGAAATAAATCTTCGGATATATTTGATGAATCCTTACTTATTATATTAGCCTTAGATTAGCCTTTTTTCTAGTATAAATTTTCTAGTAGAAAAGAATTGAGTTGGGATCCATACGCATACGAAATACTTTTGGTATACAAATGGTATACAAAAATTTCTTCTTTTCTTAATTTTTTTCTTTATTATATATAGTATAGTTTATTATAGTTATTCCATATACGCCCTCCTGCTTTTTTGGTTTATTCTATGGGAGTCGCCACGACAAAGGAAGGAGGAAATAGAATAATCTAACATGTTTTGTTCAAATGAACATTCCAAAAAGACTTCAATTGTATTAAAAAAGGAATTAGCAAGTTCCTTCCCCCATGCCGAGAAAACATTTATTCTTTATTGTGTTCAATTCATTTCAAAATACTTCAATTGGTACGCCCAAGAAATAGGCCAATTCGGCAGCTTTTTGTTCAATTTCTCGTGGAGTAAAATTCTCATCAGTACGAGTCAAGGGAATGGCCCCTTGACCTCTGATTTCCATATAAAGGACACGACGAGGATAAAGACCCTCTTTAACCTCAATTCTGATTGATTGGATATCTCTCATAAGGAAGCGAAGGAAGATGCGACGATTTATTCCAGGAAATCCCCAACGAAAAATGCACACAATTCCTTCTTTTCTATCGAATTGGTCATAACCACTACCTACATTCCACAAAATTGTGCACCACAAATAGGAGCTAACGAACAGACCTGCGATCCCATAAAAAGACATCACGATTCCTTGTGGAAAAAAAATAATTTGCTGAGATGGAAATATGGATATCAGATTCCTACCAAGATAACTGGAAGTTCCAACCGCTAAGAATCCTAGTGAACCTAAAAAAAGGATACAGGCCCAGCAAAAATTACTTGTTTTTCGAGACCCCCTTATAAGTTCTATCCATATATGTTCTGATCGCCAATTCATACTATACTAGATCCAGTTGCATTCGATTGGAATTGAGAGAATAACCCAAATTTGACTTTACCTTTCTTGATCCCGAAGTAACTTTCATCAACTAGCACTATTCTGATGTGGAGTAATTGGTTAGATACATTGACTTTCTATTAAAAATATTTACTGATCCATTTTTAACCAGCTATATATATATATATATATATATATGCATTTATGCAGATAGCATGTATCCGCATACATAACAGTTCTTTCATTTGTGTGTGGAAAGAGCCACATATCGTACCATATTGCACTAAAAAAATATCTGTATTATGATACAGTGTTGAAATAAATTGATAGGATTTGGTCCCATTGGATCTAGACAATCTTATTTTTTTGGACATGAAGAGATAAAGAAGCCATTGCAATTGCCGGAAATACTAGGCCCACTAAAGGCACAAAAATAGAGGGTAAGTTGAGATCTGTCATAGAATGGGTGCCTCGATTTAATATTTGTATCTATATATTTGTATCTATTAGAAAGATATCTTATGATATGATAAGTATATCTATTATAAGTAATATTAGGTAATATTGACTATTGTATTTTATATAATATTATACTACTAAGTATATATAAACAATTAAGTATATATAAATATATAATTTCTAAATAATATATTTATATTAAAATAGAAATTTTAAATATAAAAATAATATTAAAATATTTAATTTAAAGAAAAAAAAGGATAGATAATAAGTGCAAAAATGTAGAACTAAATTAAGTGTACCTATTCATCTTTCTACACGAATATAAATAGGGTAATCTTCTTTTACAAATTTTATTATTCTTCTTCTCCCATCCTTATGTTCTTTCTATCTTTCTTTCTAATCTAATAAGGAGTTTTTTATTTTAAAGGAGTTTTCTTATGAAAATGAAGTTCATTATGAATTCGCGACTCTAAATAATAGGATCCAACAAACAGGGATTCATAGTAAAAATGCGATAGATGTAGAAATTATTTTATTTCATTTCCATATTTTATATTTCTTTTTATTTTGATATTTTTTTTTCATTATTGTCTATCTTAATTAATGCGTAAGATAGCCAGATAAAATTCTTTTTTTTTTTACCAAAATTAGAATTCCTCGGAAAGATAAATTCACTTTTTTATTTTATCCTGTTGATAGAGGTTCATAATACCTAATCATGAATAGGGGTAAGATAAAAAATGGATCTGGATCCGGAAGAAAAAAAATTATCCGAAACTTCTGACTCTTACTAGAAAGTGTAACTTATATCACCAAAGAACATTTTTCTTAGTTTTTTTTATTATGATGAACTAAATACTTGTTCGCTACAAACAAAATAACTGAATCTAGTGCTATACTTTAATTTTTTGAATTTTGATTCAAGGGAAAGAAACCATGGAGCTGAAATAACTCACTTAGAACACCTTTTAAAGGATTACGTGGTATGATTGGGTCAAATAAGCCTTTATGGAATAAATACTCAGCCGCTTGTGAACCATCGGGTACTGTCTTATTCAATGTTTGTTCAATTACTCTTTTACCCGCAAATGCAATGTACGCATTAGGTTCAGCAATAATGATATCTCCCAACATACCAAAACTGGCTGTTACTCCACCGGTTGTAGGAGATGTAAGGACTGGTACATAGAATAACTTTTTAGTGGATTGGTAATCATATGAAGCAGAAGATATTTTAGCCATTTGCATCAAGCTCAAACTTCCTTCTTGCATGCGTGCTCCTCCAGAAGCACACACAATAATGACAGGTAGAGATCGATTAGTAGCATACTCAATCAAACGAGTGATTTTCTCACCTACTACAGATCCCATACTACCTCCCATGAACTGAAAATCCATAACCCCAATTGCTGCGGGAATACCGTTTAGTTGACCTATGCCTGTTTGAACAGCTTCAGTTAAACCTGTCTTTCTTTGATAAGAATCGATACGATCTTTATAAGGTTCCTCTTCTGAATGAAATTGAATGGGGTCCATAGAAACCATATCTTCATCCATAGGATCCCAAGTGCCCGAATCAATCGAAAGTTCGATTCTATCTGAACTACTCATTTTCAAATGATATCCACACTGTTCACAAATATTCATTTTTGACCTAAGAAGTTTTTTATAATTTAATACATAACAATTTTCGCATTGAACCCATAAATGTCTGTATTTTTTATTTATATCGAAATCATTAGATCTTCCTCTTATATTGAAATCACTGCCATTATTACGAGTTCTTATACTAAAACTTCCACTTTCACTACCACTTACATTTTCAGTACAAATGAAACTATAAATGTAACTGTCACTGTAATTGTCAGTACCACCTGAAATGGAACTATTAATACTGACTTCAAAACGAAGATAACTATTAATGCAACTATTAATGTGATTAGTCCAACTAGATTGAGTATCATACATGTAATGATAATAGTAGTGATTGTTTCTCTTAGACCCCCTATTCAAAAAACTAGAAAAAAAACCTTCTAATTCACTCAGAAAAGAACTATCATTGTCAATCTCAAAACTATGATTTTCAATATCAAAATATACGGAATAACTGTCACCATTACTATCCCTAACTAAAAAAGTGTCATCAGAGATCAAACTCCAAATATCCCTGATACCAAATAAATAATCAACATTACTGAAACTATAACTAACACTATCACTCCAATTTTTCTCCGTATCATTTAGAAGGGGTTCATCACTTCCACTGGTATGGCCAATAGCATCAAGACTTTCCATTGATTTACTTAAACCATACCTATGTTCTAACTTTAACTTCTCGTTAGACAACATCGAATTGAACCACCATTTTTCCATAGAATCTTCCTGCCCCCTATTTGATGAAAATACAATAGATGAATAGTCATTCGATGAATAATTATTTTACTATTTTATTTCCTATCAGAATTAAGCATATGAGGATTAGGATTGTTAACTAATAATAAGTGAGTATTGAAAGAAATGATTCTCTTTTTTTTTTTCAATTAAAATACAAATTCTCATCGAAAATAGTTTATAAATAAGGAATTCGTTCTCGTATAACCTTGTATCGTATAATCAAATAATAAGTTTATATTGCAACATGGAACGAAAAAGACAATATACAGGATGAGTAGATTGGATAGAGGGAGCCCTTCCCTTAGCTTAATCTAAGGCCTGAAACTACGAGATAGAAAATGATCCACTAATCCTAAGGATCCATAGGATTAATTATGGATTGGATCCAAAAATAAAAATAGAAATATCGAGTTGTTTCGTCTTCGTTCTATTTAGATCTTGTATATACTTGTATAT